TTTGAAAAAAAGGATTGGCTGAACTTGAAAATTTACTCATTGAATGAGTAAACGATTGAATCGGATTCGGTTGGGCGGTACCAACTAAATCGAGTGCTATCTCCCATTTATCTCTTATTGAATTAACTGATCAACTTGCTATCGGACATTTATTTTCGATTTGGTATTATTCCAAAAAGGATTTCGACATATTTCACTTTATTATAATTATGAGAATCAATCCTACTACTTCTAGCCCTGCGGTTTCCACACTTGAAGAAAAAAAACTAGGGCGTATCGCTCAAATTATTGGCCCAGTACTGGATGTCGTTTTTCCCCCGGGCAAAATGCCTAATATTTATAACGCTTTGGTAGTTAAGGGTCGAGATACTGTCGGTCAGCAAATTAATGTGACTTGTGAGGTACAACAATTATTAGGAAATAATCGAGTTAGAGCTGTAGCTATGAGTGCTACAGATGGGCTGATGAGAGGAATGGAAGTGATTGACACGGGAGCTCCTCTAAGTGTTCCAGTCGGCGGAGCTACTCTCGGGCGAATCTTCAACGTTCTTGGAGAGCCTGTTGATAATTTGGGTCCTGTAGATACTCGCACAACATCTCCTATTCATAGATCTGCGCCTGCCTTTATACAGTTAGATACGAAATTATCAATCTTTGAAACAGGTATTAAGGTGGTAGATCTTTTAGCTCCTTATCGCCGTGGAGGAAAAATCGGACTATTTGGGGGAGCTGGAGTAGGTAAAACAGTACTCATCATGGAATTGATCAACAACATTGCCAAAGCTCATGGAGGCGTATCCGTATTTGGCGGAGTAGGAGAGCGTACTCGTGAAGGAAATGATCTTTACATGGAAATGAAAGAATCCGGAGTAATTAATGAAAAAAATCTTGCAGAATCAAAAGTAGCTTTAGTCTATGGTCAAATGAATGAACCGCCGGGAGCTCGTATGAGAGTTGGTTTGACTGCCCTAACTATGGCAGAATATTTCCGGGATGTTAATGAACAAGATGTGCTTCTATTCATCGACAATATCTTTCGTTTTGTCCAAGCAGGATCAGAAGTATCCGCATTATTAGGGAGAATGCCTTCTGCAGTGGGTTATCAACCTACCCTTAGTACAGAAATGGGTTCTTTGCAAGAAAGAATTACTTCTACCAAAGAGGGATCTATAACTTCGATCCAAGCAGTTTATGTACCTGCGGACGATTTGACCGACCCTGCTCCTGCCACTACATTTGCACATTTAGATGCTACTACCGTACTATCAAGAGGATTAGCTGCCAAGGGTATTTATCCAGCAGTAGATCCTTTAGATTCAACGTCAACTATGTTACAACCTCGGATCGTTGGCGAGGAACATTATGAAACTGCGCAAAGAGTTAAGCAAACTTCACAACGTTACAAAGAACTTCAGGACATTATAGCTATTCTTGGGTTGGACGAATTATCCGAGGAGGATCGTTTAACTGTAGCAAGAGCACGAAAAATTGAGCGTTTCTTATCACAACCCTTCTTCGTGGCAGAAGTATTTACTGGTTCTCCAGGAAAATATGTTGGTCTTGCAGAAACAATTAGGGGGTTTCAACTGATCCTTTCCGGAGAATTAGATGGTCTGCCCGAGCAGGCTTTTTATTTGGTGGGTAACATCGATGAAGCTACCGCGAAAGCTATGAACTTAGAAGTGGAGAGCAATTTGAAGAAATGACCTTAAATCTTTGTGTACTGACTCCTAATCGAATTATTTGGGATTCAGAAGTGAAAGAAATCATTTTATCTACAAATAGTGGCCAAATTGGTGTATTACCGAACCACGCCCCTATTGCCACGGCTGTAGATATAGGTCTTTTGAGAATACGCCTCAACGACCAATGGTTAACGGTGGCTCTGATGGGTGGTTTTGCTAGAATAGGGAATAATGAGATCACCATTTTAGGAAATGATGCGGAGATGAGTACTGACATTGATCCGCAAGAAGCTCAACAAACTCTTAAAATAGCTGAAGCTAACTTGAGTAGAGCTGAGGGTAAGAGACAGGTGATTGAAGCGAATCTAGCTCTCAGACGAGCTAGGACACGAGTAGAGGCTGTCAATGTTATTTCCTACTAGTCAATACATCAAAATAATCAAAAGAAGTTTTTTAGAAGTTCTTTTTTATACACCACATTTAGATTCTGCCAATTGAAGACAATCAAGTCTAATCTGATACAACGAAAAAAGGAGGATGGGTAGAAAAACTTATTAGATACCATTGCATTGACTCCGGTATCTAATAAGTTCTACCTACTATTGGATTTGAACCAATGACTCCTGCCGTATGAAAGCAATACTCTAACCACTGAGTTAAGTAGGTAATTTATCACCGCAAAAGAAGACCCATCACCTCGGGGATTATAGATAGAATATAATTTCTAAGCAATACCAATCTGTTAACAGTAAACGGATCAAAGAGTTATCATGTGAGATTAGGAAATATCCATCTTGACAAGAAATTATCTATATGTTAAGATATCTATGACAAGGGCTATAGCTCAGTTAGGTAGAGCACCTCGTTTACACGTGCGCCAATGCTTTTCAAGGGAGCTTATTATGCAATGAACATAGTTGATCTTATTGAAAAATCAATGTCTTACTCCATAGATTCGAGAGAACAATAGCATGACAAATATTTGGTTCGGTCCGATTTTGGTGCGAATTTAGGTGCCAAATCAAATAGAACCCGTCATTGATTTGATAGTTGATAAGGTAAATACCCAGCCCATTCAATGCTAGGCATAATGAGTATAAGGGCTTCAAAAAAACCTCCTTTCATCCTATGAACTTTAAGGTGTATGAAGTCTCATATTCGACTCTTGCAGCGGAACGATAGAGACTCCATTTAACTTAGGTTGATCTAAGCCGAAGGCAGACCTAAGTCAAGGTAACCCTTCTTTGAAACACTTTGGTATTGCTACTAGATCTGAATACAAATAATGAATCAGAGCACATGGAGCCAGCTCATTATCTTCCTGTAAAGAAAAAATATGGTGGACTAACTGATCTTTACATCAGTTGATGAAAGAGCCCAATGCAACAAACAAAATGCATGTTGGGTCTTTGAAACAGTTCGAATCATTTCGATAATAATCAGTTTGATCTGTTTTACCGAGAAGGTCTACGGTTCGAGTCCGTATAGCCCTAATACATTCTATTTGTCTATTTTTGTATAGACATTCTATTTTTGTTTAGTATAGTTTTTATTTCCTCATTAGTACTTGTTTATAGACTGGACAGACCAGACCATTGGTTGTTTCATAGAAATGAAATGAAAGCATTACCACATATTCATGTAAATACATAGGTACCTGAAAATAAAAACAATAATTCATTCCAATGGATCTAATCAGATCAGTATGTGTCAAATCTAGGACAAGAAAAAGAAAGAAAATATAATAGTTCGATGCATTAGATTGTGTTTACGTATTCGTATTTGTATAAAATCAATAGAAACAACGACGATCCTTTACCTGGATTTTAATGAAAAGAATACTTCGAATATGTTAGAAATCCCTAGACATTTTTTACCCCCCCCCAAAAAAAAAAAATTATTGGTTTTGATAATAACTATGTTATGTTTGATATTATTTTTTGATAATATTTCATTATCTTATTTCATTTTATTATTTATACATTACATAAATTATATATTTACATATAATTTATATAAGAAATATATATTTCTAAATATAAAATACAAAGAAATAAATATAAGGAAATATCAAGAAAAAAACAAAAACATAGTATTACGTTTCAGAATTATGAAACATAGTTATAGTATTACTATTCATTAGAATACATTAGTAATAGAATATTCTATTAGGTTAGATTAGTATATTTTAGTATTTAATTAAATTATTTTTATTATTTAGAATTTTTTTATTTAATATTTTTTAATCTTATATCTATTTTTTTATAGAGAATAGAGAAAGCGAGACAAAGTGAGAGAGTTTTGTTTGTGTAAGAGCGCCTTATTTCTACACCATATCTAAATAGAATCAAAATCAAAAACGGAATCCCGATTCCGTTGGATGAATCTCTAAACAAGACATGCCACGCAGCAAACAAACTCTGAACTATACACTTTGATTTGATTAAAAAAAATTCTTGTTTCACCTAGGAAAACAAGTTCTGGATGAATTGACAATGCCAACTAGAATAATTAAGCATATTCCACATTAATAGGAGTACATTTATGTTTCTGCTTCACGAATATGATATTTTATGGGCATTTCTAATAATATCAAGCGTTATTCCTATCTTGGCATTTGTAATTTCAGGAGTTTTAGCCCCGGTTAGTAAAGGACCAGAGAAGCTCTCTAGTTATGAATCGGGCATAGAACCTATGGGAGACGCTTGGTTACAATTCCGAATCCGCTATTACATGTTTGCTCTAGTTTTTGTTGTTTTTGATGTTGAAACGGTCTTTCTTTATCCATGGGCAATGAGTTTCGATGTATTGGGTGTATCTGTATTTATCGAAGCTTTAATTTTCGTGCTTATCCCAATTGTGGGTTCAGTTTATGCATGGCGAAAGGGAGCGTTGGAATGGTCTTAACTGAGTATTCAGACAATAAAAAAAAAAAGGAAGGAAAAAATTACATTGAGACAGTTATGAATTTGATTGAGTTTCCGTTACTTGACCAAACAACCCCCAATTCAGTTATTTCAACTACATCGAATGATCTTTCGAATTGGTCAAGACTCTCCAGTTTATGGCCGCTTCTATATGGTACCAGCTGCTGTTTCATTGAATTTGCTTCATTAATAGGCTCGCGATTCGACTTTGATCGTTATGGGTTGGTACCAAGATCAAGTCCTAGGCAAGCGGACCTAATTTTAACAGCCGGCACAGTCACAATGAAAATGGCTCCCTCTTTAGTGAGATTATATGAGCAAATGCCTGAACCAAAATACGTCATTGCTATGGGAGCCTGTACTATTACAGGAGGGATGTTCAGTACTG